ATTGGGACTATATATTTAATTTTTGCAGCTTGAGCCGGAATATTAGGAACCGCTTTAAGTATAATTATTCGTGCTGAACTAGGGCAACCAGGGTCTCTAATTGGGGACGATCAAATTTATAATGTTGTTGTCACAGCTCATGCTTTTATCATAATTTTTTTTATAGTTATACCAGCTCTGATCGGGGGGTTCGGAAACTGGCTAGTACCTTTAATAGTATCAGCCCCTGATATAGCTTTCCCTCGAATAAATAACATAAGATTCTGATTGTTACCCCCCTCTCTTCTTCTTCTTCTTAGCTCATCTTTAGTAGAATCAGGAGCCGGAACTGGGTGGACCGTGTACCCTCCTTTAGCTGGGAATTTATCCCATAGAGGAGGAGCGGTCGACTTAGCAATTTTTTCTTTACATTTAGCAGGGGTCTCTTCTATTCTAGGGTCAATTAATTTTATTACAACTATCATAAATATACGACCAAAAGAAATAACTATAGAACGAATACCTTTATTTGTATGATCCGTATTTATCACAACAATTTTATTACTTTTATCCTTACCTGTACTAGCAGGAGCGATCACGATACTTCTGACTGATCGAAACTTTAACACATCTTTTTTTGACCCTAGAGGGGGAGGGGACCCTATCCTGTACCAACATCTTTTCTGATTCTTTGGCCACCCTGAAGTCTATATTTTAATTTTACCAGGGTTTGGTATAATTTCTCATATTATTTGTTACCAAACAGGTAAAAAGGAGCCTTTCGGGACTTTAGGAATAATCTATGCAATACTAGCTATCGGCCTACTTGGTTTCATTGTATGAGCACACCATATATTTACAGTGGGGTTAGACGTAGACACACGAGCCTACTTTACTGCTGCAACAATAATTATTGCCGTCCCAACAGGAATTAAAATCTTTTCTTGGTTAGCCACATTGCATGGTACCAGTGTTAAATACGACGCCCCAATACTATGGTCCTTAGGATTTGTCTTCCTATTTACGATAGGGGGTATCACAGGAGTGATCTTAGCTAATTCTTCAATTGATATTGTACTGCATGACACCTATTATGTAGTCGCTCATTTTCACTATGTCTTATCAATAGGTGCCGTCTTCGCAATTTTAGCAGGGATCACTCATTGATTCCCTTTATTTTTTGGGTTAAGTTTTAATAACACCTATTTAAAGACCCATTTTTTCACTATATTCTTAGGGGTCAACTTAACTTTTTTCCCTCAACATTTCTTAGGCCTAAGAGGTATACCCCGGCGATACTCAGACTACCCTGACTTTCTTACTAAATGAAACATTATTTCTTCTATTGGAAGAGTCATCTCTATAGTAAGTGTAGTGATGTTTATTTTTATCCTATGAGAGGCTCTTACTAGTAAACGTATAATTGTTAATACTCATTATGTTAATACAGCTATCGAATGACAACTTAACTTACCTCCTGCTGAACATACTTTTAACCAGATTAATATTTTAATTAAATAACAAATGATAACCTGATCTACTATTATACTACCTAACGCTAATTCTCCTATTATAGAACAAATAATCTTTTTCCATGATCACTCTATAATCATTTTAGTCTTAATCACAATTATAATTTCATACATAATAATTAACATCATATTCAATAAATTTACTAATCGATTTTTGTTAGAAGGACAAGACATCGAAACTATTTGGACTGTATTACCAGCAGTAATATTAATTTTTATTGCTTTACCCTCCCTTCGGTTACTCTATTTAATAGAAGAATCTTTTGAGCCCTCAATAACTATTAAAGTTATTGGTCATCAATGGTACTGATCCTACGAATACGCAGACTTCAATTTAAACTTTGACTCCTTTATAATCCCTCAAACAGACATAGAAAAGAACACTTTTCGCCTGTTGGATGTCGACAATCGTTTAGTAGTGCCATTTAACGTTAACACCCGGTTTTTAATTACATCCGCAGATGTTATTCATGCTTGGACCGTGCCATCTTTAGGTATTAAAGTAGATGCCGTCCCTGGCCGTTTAAACCAGTTATCCTCCATCGCAAATCGACCTGGTTTATTTTTTGGTCAATGCTCTGAAATTTGCGGGGCAAACCACAGATTTATACCTATCGCTTTAGAAGTAACTTCTATTAATAATTTTATAATCTGAGTCAAAAATACAGCTTCATTGAATGGCTGAAATGAAAGCAATGGTCTCTTAAACCACCCTATAGTAATCGTATACTTTCAATGAAGAAAAATTAGTTAAAATATAACGTAGAAATGTCATTTCTAAATTACAAATCTGTATCTTTCAATCCCCCAAATAGCCCCAATAAATTGATTATTAATTTCTCCTCTATCTATAATTTTATGCTTAATTACTTTAGTTCTAATTTACTTTTCTTACAATCTTTTACCAAACCCTAAAATTTCTAACAAAAGTATCAACAAAAATAATCCTGCCTTTAAATGATAATAACTAATTTATTTAGAATTTTTGATCCATCAACCTCCTCTTTATTTAGAATAAACTGAATAAGAATATGTTTCCCCTTAATTTTAACCCCATATATATACTGAGCTTTTCCTTCTCGAGTCCAAATAATTTTTTTTATTTTATCAAACTATATTGTAAACGAATTAAAAAATAACCTAACAAAAAATAATTTTAAAACTTTAATCATTTTTTTAAGTATATTTTGATTTATTATATGTAACAATCTAATAGGGCTTTATCCTTATATCTTTACTGCAACTAGCCATTTAGTTGTAACTCTTACCCTAGCCTTGCCTTTTTGAATTTTATTTATACTTTATGGATGATTTAATTTAACAAATCACATATTCACACATTTAGTCCCTTTAGGGACACCTATAGGTCTGAGTTTTTTTATAGTTTTTATTGAAACTATCTCAAACATTATTCGACCTATCACACTTTCTGTTCGGTTAGCAGCGAATATAATTGCAGGACATTTACTACTAAGTTTATTAAGAGGTATCAGCGAAGCTATGCCTATTATATTTATCCCCTCCTCTATTGTTCTAGCCACGCTACTAACTCTTGAATACGCTGTTGCTATAATTCAAAGATACGTATTCATCACTTTAATATCCTTGTACTTAAATGAAATTAATTAACAACTAATGGCATTTCACCCATTTCATCTTGTAGAACGAAGCCCTTGGCCTTTAACTGGCTCTTTAAGAGCTTTAATACTAACCACTGGCTTAATTGACTTTATACACAATAGAAAAATAAATCTTCTAATAATAGGTCTTTTATTTACACTTATGACTATATACCAATGATGGCGAGATATCACTCGTGAAGCTACATTTCAAGGCTATCACACTTTAATCGTTAAAAATGGTATAAAATGAGGAATAATTTTATTCATTTTAAGTGAAATTTTATTCTTTTTTAGTTTTTTCTGAGCTTTTTTTCATGCTAGTCTATCCCCAGATATCGAATTAGGGATAGTGTGACCCCCCAGAGGGATCACACCCTTTAACCCCTACCACATTCCCCTTTTAAACACAACAATCTTACTCGCGTCTGGGGTGACTATCACCTGATCCCATCATAGTATTCTTGAAAAAAATTACTCTAGAGCATTTAACGGCTTAATAGTGACAGTAATTTTAGGGATCTATTTCTCCATCCTTCAAGCTTTCGAGTATATCGAAGCTCCTTTTACAATCTCAGACAGAATTTATGGGACAACATTTTATGTCGCAACAGGGTTTCATGGCCTACACGTTTTAATCGGTACCACTTTTTTAATAGTTAACCTTATCCGAATATTTAATGGCCATTTTAGATCTAACCACCATTTTAGATTTGAAGCTGCAGCTTGGTACTGGCACTTTGTAGACGTAGTCTGACTATTTTTGTATACTTTCGTGTACTGATGATCTTTTTATTTTATTAGTATAAATTAGTACATTTAATTTCCAATTAAAAAGTTCAAATATGGATAAAATAATTAAATTTATTGCCCTCTCTTTTCTCCTTTCAATGTTAATTATAAGAGCCTCTTTACTAATAAGAAAAAAATCTTTTATAGACAAAGAAAAAACAACTCCTTTTGAATGTGGGTTTGACCCTTACCTAATAACACGAACTCCTTTCTCTTTACGATTTTTCAAAATTGCTATTATTTTTTTAATTTTTGATATTGAAATTGTTCTTATCCTGCCTCTTCCTTTACTTAACACTTCTATAAATAGAATATACTTAGCCTCTAGCATAATAATTATTTCAATTATCCTAATAGGATTATTATACGAATGAAATCAAGGAAGACTGGATTGAATAAAATAGATAAGTATTTAAACAAATAAAATCTAACCTGCAATTAGAAATTGCTCTTTGGGCCTTATCTACAAAAGAAGCGAAGTTTTGCACTCAGTTTCGGCCTGAGCTTTGATTATAATCCTTTTGTACCATTAATAGAAGCTAAAATAGAAGCGACTCACTGTTAATGAGTGTACTGAATCATATTCCTATTAAAGAGTTATAAAAATTAGGGGCTGCTAACCACTAAACAATGTACAACATTTAACTCTTTGTTTTTATAGTATAACATAATACTTAACATTTTCATTGTTAGACTGTTTAATAAAACTAAAAATACACTCTTAAAGCTAAGCTTTTTTCAGCATTTTCAACGCTACGTTTTTTATAAACTATAAAAGTAAAATAATAATCATAAAATAATAATAAATGATAGTATTAAAAGTATCCGTAAATCCCCGTACTGAGAAAAAGAGATACGTGAAGAAATTAACTGGTTTATGTTTCCAAGCCCTCTAGGCCCCATTTCTTCTAGTCACCCTTGGTCTCTCTCTAAATGATAGTACAAGGTACTACCCAGTGCCTTAATAAACACTCTTCTAGAGAGAATAGGTAAAAATCATATAGTCCCTATAAAATGTGAGACTCTATTTAACTCCTCACTTTTTCAAACACAGTTATAATGAACAAAAAAAAATCAAATGCCTAAAAAAATTAAAAATAAATTTAAAATTTTAGTTTCAAAAGAGATATTAATAAAATTAGGGTGAGGGAAAATAACCCAAGATAAAGAACAGCCTAAAACCACTACAATAAACCCTATCAACATAATAGGGAAAACTATTAAATTTGTCTCATAATACCCTTGAACAGGGCTATCCATCGACCCCTTTCATATGCTATAGTATATCAAACGCAAAGAGTAAGTTACAGTAAATATAGTTGCTAACATAATAAATAATAGTATAAATAAATTATTATTTATTATATATATTACCTCTAAAATTAAATCCTTAGAATAAAACCCTGACAAAAAAGGGACCCCCGCTAAAGATAAACTAGCTAAAGTTATTATCCCTCTCACTATAGGACTCAACTTTCATATTAAACCTATTATACGAATATCCTGAGTTCCACCTACCCCATGAATTACAACTCCTGCACATAAAAATAATATAGCTTTAAATATAGCGTGAGTAATCAAATGAAAAAAAGCTAAGTTATAAAACCCTACAGATAAAATTATTATTATCACCCCTAATTGAGAAAGAGTTGATAAAGCAATAATTTTTTTTAAATCTATTTCTAAATTTGCACCCAGCCCTGATATAAACATAGTTATAATAGACATAAACATCAAAACACTAGATAAATTTCCATTTGAGTAATACACTCTTAAACGAATAATTAAATAAACTCCAGCAGTCACTAAAGTTGAAGAGTGCACTAAGGCAGAGACAGGAGTAGGGGCAGCCATCGCTGCTGGAAGTCATGCAGAAAAAGGTATTTGAGCTCTTTTAGTTACTGCCCCTATTATCATAAAACATCCTACATAGTAAACCATCTCACCAGAAACTGTAAACTCAAAAAAACTCCATCTGCCAAAATTTAATATAAAAATTACACTTAAAATTATTCCAACATCCCCAATACGATTAGTTAATACAGTAATTATTCCAGCTCTATTTGAATTCTCGTTCTGATAATAGATTACTAAACAATAAGAAACAAGACCTAGCCCATCTCACCCTAACAAAATTATAATTATATTAGGACTTAAAATTATAAGAACCATTGATATAACAAATAATAGTACCAAATACAAAAATTTAATTTTTCCTCTCTCTTCTTCTATATATCTTTTTCTATAAAAAACAACTATAGAAGAAATAAAGGTGACTACAGAAACAAATAAACATCTAATCCAATCAAATAAAAAATATAATTTTATATCAACACTATTAATATTTAAAATGACAAATTCTAATATCGTCGAATCTATCAGAATAAGTTTATTCAAACCAAAAATAAAAAAACAAAAACTATTAAGACCTAATAGGCAAGCTCAAAAATAATACACTACCCAAAGTGAAAACACATCTATAAATCCACAATTTATAATTTTTTTTAAACTATTTAAGTAAATTACTCAATAAGAAAATATCTCAATCTTTAAGACGTAAATAAACAAAGGGAAAAAGTGAGAGTATATCAAAATATACTCTCGTATAGAAATAGTCTCTCTACCGTACAAAAACCAAGACTTCCCATGCTGAGAATATGAAAATAAATATAAAGAGTAACAAGCTCTAACAAAAGATAAGGTTATTAGTAAAACTAGAGTAAATATACTTCATTTTAAAATTCTTCCTATAAGTAAAATCTCACCTAATAAATTTATAGAAGGAGGGGCCCCCATATTAATAACTCTAAAAATAAATCACCAAAAGGTTATTGAAGGGAAAAATAAAATAAGCCCCTTTATTAGTATTAAACTACGTGTAAAAAAACGCTCATATATCATATTTGCTGCACAAAACAAAGCAGATGAACAAAGACCGTGCCCAAGTATCAAAACTAACACCCCTAGTCTACCCCAAATATAACCACTAAAAAAACCCCCAATAACAAGTCTTATATGGCATACAGAAGAATAAGCAATCAAAGATTTCACATCAATTTGACGAAGGCAAATAAACCCAACATAAACAGCCCCTACTAGGCTGATAGACACAATAAATCAATCAACACTATGGACTTCAACGTATTTACACAAGTTATACGCCCGAAAAAGGCCATAGCCCCCTAACTTTAAAAGCACCCCCGCTAGCATTATAGACCCCGCCACAGGAGCTTCAACATGAGCTTTAGGGAGTCATAAATGAACACTGTATATAGGCATCTTAATCAAAAAAGCAATTGTTATTATAATTAAATTTAAACTTGAATTATTAATATCTGTACCCCCATACTCTAAGTATAGGTATCTTATACTATTTTCCGTATTAAATATTAATAAAACCAATAATAAAGGTAGAGAGCCAAATAATGTGTACATCAGTATATACATACCTGACTGAACACGCTCTGGCTGCCCCCCTCATATAAAAATTATTATAAAAATGGGAATCAAAACTGCTTCAAAAAACAAATAAAATCCTACAAGGTTATAAGTACTAAAACATAATAATAATATACTAAGTATTATAGCTCTAAAAAAAAGAAAAAAAGTTCTGTTTTTTGCATCTGTCCTGACTATGGCTAGTACCATCAGAATGGTGACCCAACCTCTTAAAATACTTAAAAGTAGTGACATTTCGTCAAATACAAATATAGTAGAAACCTCTATAAACCCRTCCCAACTTATAAAGCTAAAAGCTAAAAACCCCACAATGACTAATCTAAACACACAAAACTCTATAACAGAAAGAAAAAATCTTACAGGCATCAACAACAAACCTAACAATAAAATAGTTAACATCTTAAGACCGAATAACTGCCTACATGGTCTGTACCATAAAAATACACTCTTATTACTAAGAGACCCAAACCTAGACTAGCCTCACAAACCACCAATACTAAGTAAAAAACAATTAATTCAACTATAGACACTATAATATCATTAACCAAAAGCAAAAAAACCCCTAGCATTATTAACTCTAAAGAAAGCAACAGTGTGAGTAAATGTTTACGGTTAAAAACTAAAGACAAAACACCAAAAGAAAAAAAAATAAAACCAAATAATACCATTAGTAAGCTGTTATAATTTAATAAAAATATTGGTCTTGTAAACCAAAAATGATACCAATCTTACAGCATCAGAAAAGATGTTACTCATCTTAGATCCCCAAAATCTATATACTTTATTATACTATTTTCTGAAATAAAACTAACTATTTTAACTGGTCTTATATTTTGTTCCAATTCTCACCCAATCTCAATAATTATCACTCTTATTTTTGCCTCTCTTCTTTCATCAATGTTAGTCTCAATATTTTTAAAAAATAGATGATTCAGCTTAGTTTTTATTTTAGTTATACTGGGGGGGATACTAATTCTCTTTATCTACATCGCAAGTTTAGCATCCAATGAGCCTTTTAAAATTAATAGGGTAATATATACCTTCCCTTTTTTATTATTTATTCCTTGTACCCAGTTTAACTGAAAGGCAATATTTAATGAGACCCAAATATTTAACCTGTTTAGAACCCACAGCGGGTACAATAACTTTATTGCTATTCTGTACCTTCTTCTAACTCTACTAGTCGTAATAGAAATTATTATTTGCTATAACGCACCTCTGCGGTCCAATCTATAAATGCTTTTACGAAAAACACACCCCTTGATTAGATTAATAAATTCTTCTTTAATTGACCTCCCAACCCCGTCTAACATTTCTTATCTTTGAAATTTTGGAAGTCTGCTAGGTATATGCCTTGGGATCCAAATTATTTCAGGTTTTTTCCTAGCTATACATTTTACAGGGGATGTCTCTATTGCTTTTAATAGTGTTTCTCATATCTCCCGAGATGTAAATAACGGGTGACTTGTACGGTCAATTCATGCTAACGGTGCAAGCCTATTTTTCTTTTTAGTATATATTCATATCGGACGAGGCATATATTATTCTTCTTTTCATCTAAATTTTACTTGAATAAGAGGTATTTTAATTGTCCTTGTACTGATAGGGACAGCTTTTCTAGGGTACGTGCTACCTTGAGGACAAATGTCCTTTTGAGGGGCGACAGTTATTACTAATCTGCTGTCAGCCATCCCTTACATTGGGAGTACCCTGACCTTTTGAATTTGAGGGGGGTTCTCAGTAGACAACGCTACTTTAACTCGATTTTTTTCATTACATTTTATCTTACCTTTTATTTTAGCAGTTTTAATCTTAACCCATATTGTCTTTTTACACGAGACAGGGTCAAACAACCCTCTAGGCACCCCTATAAATCTTGATAAAATTCCTTTTCACCCTTATTTTAGATGAAAAGATATCTTTGGGGCCCTAATAGTAATAATTGTTTTCTCAACAATTGTACTAATTTTCCCTTACAGACTATCAGACCCCGAAAATTTTATTCCTGCTAACCCATTAGTGACTCCCCCCCATATCCAACCAGAGTGATACTTTTTATTTGCCTACGCTATTTTACGATCTATCCCAAATAAGCTAGGAGGTGTTATCGCTTTATTTTTAAGAATCGTGATTCTTATTAGATTGCCCTTAACTATAAAAAATATATTTAACCCAACATATATGTACCCTGTTAATAAAATTTTATTTTGATTATTTATTAACACCTTTTTGTTATTAACACATTTAGGAGCCTGCCCAGTGGAAGAGCCCTATGTTTTAATTAGCCAAATTTTAACAGTATCTTATTTCTCATACTTTTTATTTACCCCCCTTATTTCTTATAAAAACTGTTTACTTAACTAAATTTAAGTGTTTACTTTGAAAGTAAAAAATAGAAATCTCTAGTAAGCTGTCAAAAAAGGATACAATTTAGGTAAGTACTATAAATAAAGAGACTAAAGTCATTAACAACAAAATTCTATAGGGTAAAATTGTTTTTCAGGCAAGTATTATAAGGTTATCATAGCGAAACCGGGCTAGAGTACCCCGGATTCATAGATAAAAGATAACAACTAACATCATTTTTCAACATATAACCCCTACTCCCCCGAAGAATATAACTGAAGTTAATATTCTTATAAAAATAATGTTACCGTACTCTGCTATAAACAAAATGGCAAACCCGCCCCCTCCATACTCAATATTGAACCCAGACACCAACTCTGATTCACCTTCAGCAAAATCAAAAGGAGTTCGATTAGTTTCAGCTAACACAGTAACTAACCAAAGCATAAATAAATTTCATAAACCTACAAAAAATACTAACTTTTCTTGAGGTAAACTTAGGTCAATTAAATTATAACTTCTTCTAAAAATTAATACACCTAACAAAATAAAACTAAACCCAACTTCATAAGAGATAGTTTGAGCTACTCCTCGGTAAGCCCCTAACAATGCATATTTTGAATTTGAAGCTCAACCTCCTCCTAAGATAACATAAACCCCTAAACTAGAAATTACTAAAACGGCTATTAACTCATACCCAACCCCTAAATCTCTTTCTCAAGGAAAAACTACTCAGAATAATAGTATAAGTAACAGAGACACCACAGGTACCATGTAGTATATAATAGAATTATACCAAATCAAAAAGTTATTTTCTTTCGTAAATAACTTAACAGCATCTGCAAAAGGCTGTAAAATCCCTATAAACCCAACTTTATTCGGACCCTTACGAACTTGAATATAACCTAAGATTTTTCGCTCTAGCAGTGTAACAAATGCTACACTTACTAAAACACACAAAACCAAAATTAAAAAATATAAAAAATCCACTACTAATAACTCATAGAGTATATGAGGAGCTTAAATCCACTGCACTAATCTGCCATATTAGTTACTAACTGGTATTAACCATATTCAAATTCTAAATTTGATACAATAATTCTGCCTAGTTAGCTTATTTAAATAAAAGTTATAAATTTTAATAAAATTTATTTTAAACTGGTCCTTTCGTACTAAGCCTAAATTTTAATTAAGTAGATAGAAACTAACCTGGCTTACGCCGGTCTGAACTCAAATCATGTAGTGATTTAATAGATGAGCAATCTACCTTTATTAACTTCTACATTAATAAGGTCCACTAATTCAACATCGAGGTCGCAAACTATTTTACCAATATGAACTATCCAAAATAATAACGCTGTTATCCCTAGAGTACCTTATTCATTTAATCGATTTATCGGATCTAACAAAAGATTTTTAATCTTTTACTGTCGCCCCAACCAAAATATACACTTAAAAATTAGAATTAAAATTTAAATAATAAAAGTAGATATTAAAGGTTCATAGGGTCTTCTTGTCCCACTTTTTTATTTAAGCTTTTTCACTTAAAAATTAAATTTTAATTTTTTTATAAAGATAGCTTCTCCCCGTATCTCCATTCTCTTAGCACCCATTTAAAGCCTTATTTCAATACCTTCGCATAGTCAAAATACCACGGCAATTTAATTTTCATTGAGCAGAATTTATTTTTAATTACACCTAAAAAAAATGTTTTTGATAAACAGTCGGGAAAATAATTTGCCGAATTCCTTAATAAAATCATAATGATAAGTCATTATACTAATACTATCATCATTTATTTTATTCTTAATTTAATAAAATATATTTTTAATTAAAATTATATAAAAATATAATTATTTTATTACAAATAAAGCTAACTTTAAGCCTATTTATTAGTACAGACCAACATTATAATTTATTTTGCAGCTTATCCCGCAAAATTGGCACCTTTTACAACATAACAATTTTATATTAAAGGATTTATATAAAATATTATTTTTATAACCAGATAGCACCTATTTTGATTAAAATTTCATTTCTATTACTTTATTTAATTTTTTTATTCCACAAAAAAACTTTTAAAATAATAGCTCAATAAGTTTCGGGATTTTTTTATATAAAAATTATTTTAATAGCCCCTTATGCAAAAGGTAGAATATTTACTTACTCAAATTTAATTTTTCAAATATTTCAAACTCCCTTACGGTACTGTCTCTTAATTTTTATAAAAATAATTTTATAAATTTCACCTTTAAATTAATAAAATGATCTTACAAATAACGATAATAAAATTTAAAAATAGCTATTAGCAAAGTTTCATTGTAAATGAAATATCGACAACTTTGATTTTATCTTTAAAAGCACCTTCCGGTACTTTTACTTTGTTACGACTTATCTCAACATTAAATGAGAGCGACGGGCGATATGTGCATATTTTAGAGCTAAATTCAATTTAAGATTTTTTCATAAATTTACTATTAAATCTTCCTTACTTTTATTTTTACATTAAAAAGTTAGCTAAATATAAATTAATATAATTCACCTCAAACTTTAGTATTAGCTGCACCTTGACCTAACGTGTTTAACTCTATAAGCCTTTATAATAATTATTATATATTATATTAAGATAGCGGTATACAGACTGGCTTAACAAACTAAAGTGAAATACTGGCGTTGTATCCTTTATAGGGCAAATTCCTCTAAATAGATTAAAATACCGCCAAATTCTTTTGGTTTCATGCTTAGCAGATAGTACCAATCTATATTAATATAATAGGGTATCTAATCCTAGTCATAAAAATAATTTATTAAAATCTATTTATTTATACCATAAATTTTAAAATTTAACCTTATCAATTCATAATTTTTAAAAAAATAATAATTTTTAAATAGATTTTATTTGTTGGGCCATCCTGTATAACCGCGGCGGCTGGCACAGGATTCGCCTGACCCTAATCCACACATCTTAATTTATATTATAAATGTAAAAATAAATTCTTCTATTTTATTAAATATAGTATATATATAAAGAATATGTGTAATACAAATATTTAACTATAATTAAATAATCTTTTAACTGATTCTTTTTTTTATTCTTTAAGAATCAGTTAAAAGAAATTTAAAATTTACCCAACATTAATTTTTATCTATATAATATATAAAATATAAATAAATTTATTAAATAGATTAGTTTCGATGTCTTTTAAGAAACTATTTCTCACAATTTGCATTACTCATGGTTAATCTTTTTTTGTATCATACGTTAAAGAGTAAAGCCAATGGGCGGAATCTACAATTCTTCTACCTTTAGTTTATAAAAAACACAAGGAGCCATATTAATTTCAACAAGGTAAATAAATGATCCTTTATTTTGGGTTTATAAAACAATAAAGCTTTTTATTAAATAAAGTGCCTGATAAAAGGACTATCTTGATAGGATAGATTATGTAGTCTCTACCTTTATTAATTCTGGTAACAAGTACCCCCTTCAATATCAAAAATTGATGTGCCTAACACCTAAAATTAAATATAAAGTAAGCTAAACTTAAGCTAGTGGGTTCATACCCCAAATATGACTAATATCCTTTATAAATTTTTTCAAGAATAATATTTTTATTTTTTAGTGCTTTAATTATAACATCTATTTTAGCCCTTTCTACAGATAGATGATTTCAGATTTGAGCAGCTTTAGAATTAAATATAATAACATTCATTCCTTTAATATACAACAAAGATAATCTCTCCATTAACAGTATAATAAAATACTTTATTATTCAAGCTTTTGCGAGTGCTTTATTTATATTCTCAATAATTTTTATAAATAATTATTATTGGGATCCTTTTTATAACAATTTTATTGTCCTAGCTATAACAATAAAGTTAGGTCTTTTCCCTGTGTACTTTTGGTTCCCTCAAGTTAGTGAAGGATTAAGATGACTAAGATTTACTCTTTTGTCAACTTGACAAAAAATCATCCCCCTTTATATCCTTTCTTCTAGAAGTAAAATTATATTTAGATTTATTATTACTTTCTCCTCCCTAATTGGGTGGTTAGGCATGTTAAACCAAACATCCACTCGTAAATTATTTGCATTTTCTTCTTTAACCCATATGTCCTGGATACTTCTCAGTATGATAAACCTCACAAGAGGCTGGGGTTTATACTTTAGTGTTTACACCGGTATCATAATTTCTATCTACCTAGTTTTTAAACCCCTTAATATCTCAATCCTTCAAGACTTAAAGGTTTTACTTAACAAATTTCAAATGGCAACAATGATAGTTGTAATAATATCTCTAGGGGGTTTACCCCCTTTTGTAGGGTTTTTACCAAAATGAATAATTATTTCAAACTGTAGAATAACTTACTATTTTTTAATATTTATTTTAATTATCTCTTCTTTGGTAAGAATCTTTGTTTACCTCCGTTTAATCTACCCTTTAATGTTCACTAACTTTTTAATAAATAAAAAAACTTGTAAATACAATTATATAACCCCCATTTTAATAAATTCAACAACATTAATCCCATTAATGCCTTTCATTTTTTTTTAAGACTTTAAGTTAAAAAAACTATTTACCTTCAAAGTAAAAAATAAATCCATTTTAAGTCTTAGTACAAGACAATTTTAAACTTGCAATTTAATTATTTTTTTAATATATAAGACCTGGCAAAGGAGATTTCTCGTAAATAAATTTACAATTTATCGCTTAATCCTCAGCCACTTTACCGCGATGATTATTTTCTACAAATCATAAAGAC